AAGAGAAGACCGAGAGAATTGGCTTGTTATTGAAGTTAGGCTTGTTGTTGGTCAGGTGCGTGACATGGGCAGATGCTAGTTGTTGCGCGAGACAGGTGCAATAGAAGTCCCACCAACGGGGAAGGTGCTTGTTGTTGAGCGATATAACACCGACGCGAGTGATATAATTTATATCATCTGTATTATTACATACCCTTCCTTTGCTGTATTGACTCTCATTCCCTAACTACCATTTACTGTGGTACTTAGCTTTCTTCCACGGTATCGGAAAAAGGAAGCAAACAAAGCTTATCAGTGAACATGGCCGATAGCGCCCCCAGACTCGCTACTTCGCCTTCTTCGGTGGACTGATTCCTAGCCCGGGATGACATCTACTCACTAACCAAGCCTATGGCTACGTGAACTCCATCCATTCGTCAAACCTCATTCTCATTATAAACAATCAGATTACACCCGCTAGCAGCTTATTATTAAAGAAAGAGGTTCCCATCTGTCCAATCTATTGAATGAAGCGCCCTTTACCATTTTATTGATGCTAAGCCTTCCCAGGACTAGCGACTTAGGTACTTAGCTTAGAGCCAACGGTTCGATCACTAACATCCTAAGATGTAAATAGATTCGAACTTGTTTTATTTCTTGATTGATTCATTCATAGAATAGAACGTAACATCTGTATTTGCTTTTGAAGATCCCTTTCCCGTCAACAACAATAAGAGAAGAGGAACTCCAATCTATTGATTTAAGCAGCTTTGCCCTCTGTCTATTCTTTATTGGCATCATTTCCCACTCCTCATTCAACATCAGGAAATTTTGTATAGTAATGATAGACAGGTTATCGATCAGAATCCTATAAATAAATAAAGTGGATTCTCTACCTAGAATTGATCTAATACTTCAGTAGACTCATTTCATGCCCTTATCGAATTCATAAGAAGAGCTCCTTTTCTTCTTTGCTATTACCTTGAAGCGAGTATTCCCCAGCTATTCATTGTACAGTAGATATATGCTTTCCCTGAGAAAGAGAAGGAGTGCTGCAAGCGAAGTAGGGACGTCGGAGAAGGATAAGCGAATGAAAATTGACTTGAGATGGGGGGCTTGTTCGAACCCTTGAGCATGTTCAATCAGAGCTGCAAGCATGGAACAAGTAATAACCGACTTCAGGCAGATAAAGCAGCTATCAAAGCTATGCCTGTCAATCGAGTAGGCGATTAGCGACATCCCTATCTTTATTCAGTTCATATAGGTCTACTGCTTTCCTTTTTGAAAAGAGTAAAAAAGAGTAAAGAGTATAGGCTTGACTAAAAGAATAGGGAATAGGGGGTATGCGCGAGAATGCTTGTCCTGTGCGTCTTCTGCGCAAGAAGTTCAATGAGTGCGAGTCCCGATACTCCGACTTAGAAAGAACCTCTTGTGCTGCTCGCCGACTCCATCAGTACACGCTTTATCATAAATGGGAATCACGCAGAGAGGGTGAATGTCATTCAGCTCGACTGAAAGGCAAAGCTAGTGTGCAATCCGACATGAAACTTCACAGCAAACGATCTGCCGACAAGGAGTGCCGGTTAGCCCGTCGCTTTATGGCTTACAGGAGTCGCTGGCATTGGCTCTACTGGCTTGGCTGTCTCTTCTATTGGTCTATTGTATCGATGGGTACATCTATGGCTTAAGTTCAGGGGAAGACCTGTCTACTCTACTATTGATTCCCTTTGGCTCCCTCTGTCCTAGTAAGTCATCTCACTCTCCTACCTTTACTTTAAAGAAGGGACATGTCCAACGACTGCTTCCTCCTGGGCTTGATCCTTAATCGAAAGCGATCTCCTTTTGCTTTCAGCCTTTCTTTCAGATGGGACAGAAAGGCATCGACTCCTATCATAGCTCTTTCCGCCCGTTACCGCTCCGTGGGCTACGATAAACACCGAAATACATTACTACAGAAAAATGCCCTACGAGAGAGACTTCTTCCAGGTATAGTATCTACGACCTCCTCTTGGTTTTGCTTTGCCCCCTCTTTCCGAGAGCCCCTCGCGCATCAAGGCTAGAGTGGAGGTGCAACAATAGTAGAAGCTGGAGATGCAACAATAGCTTCAGCCTGATCCGCAGTAGGTATTGGTAAGTGTTCCCTTGCAGCTCTATCTCTAGATCTGTCTCAATCGGTCTGTCGCAAACAACGATCCAAGAAAGAGGAGTTCAAGGCTGGCGAAGTGAATCGATTTCTTTCCTTCTTCTAGTTCTTGAGTGATAGTAGCTCATCTCTCTTCTTTCTTCTGTCAACTGTCCTTTACCGGTAACTGGATCAATCGCTAGCTGGAAAGTTTCCACTGTCAACTGCCGTAAGAGGTCCTTTTCCAAAATAGAGAATAGGGCATGGAAGCTTTCTGCTATTAGAGGAGAGTTTTTACTGCAAGGGAGGAAGGGGGATTACGCGACTTACAATTCATTTCCTTAACCCCGAAATAGCAACTTGGTTATAGCTGACAGAAAGTAGAAAGACTCTAAACAAAAGGTACTGGACAAGCTCTTAGGGAATAATCTCTTTCTTATTTATTTCATGACTAAATATCTCTCCAGCCGGTCGGTTGGAGTTGGATTGAATCGACTTCGTCTTCTTCCCAACAATGAATCCCGTTCAAGCTGTGATAAGAGGACGTTTCCGTACCCCTTTACCTTACTCAAGAAAGAAAGTCATGCTGATCAGTAGTAGTGTCTAAGAGGAAGGGTTGGCGCTTTGAGCTACCTATTTTTTGTGATCAAATTAGAAACTTAGCTTCTCACGTTGCCATAGATTCTCCGGAAGAAAGCAATCGGCTTTGCCCAAGTTGTAATGACTGAGCTTGCTCCCTGTCGATGAAGAATGTTTCGAAAGCAGCCTAAAAGCGGTTAGCTTCGCTTTCCTGAGAGGAATGGTTTCCGATGAACTACTCCCTTTACCAGTTGATGAATCATGCTTCGAACACCTAGACGCTTAGTCACGTCTGCGCTTAGATAGCGATGTGAACCTTACCTTAATCAATAGATAGGTTTGTACTACTACCAGTCAAAACAGAAACTTTTGAAATGCTTTTCGTAAGGCAAGGAAAGTCAGTGCAGGTAGGCGAGGGGTCTACGATTTATGGGTGTATATTTTCTTTCCTTTTGTCGTTGTAGCAATCTTTCTTAGTGCACCCTTAGGCGAGTAAAGAGAGAATGCTTGGTAGCAGGACAGTAGGAGTTCAGTAGGCGGGCCAGTAGCACGCTAGCCAAGCAAGGACAGCGGGGAATGAGAAAGATACATACATCTAGAAGGACTGTATTAGGATGGGCCTTAGCGGTTAGGCATGCAGGTGGGAACGCCTTAATAGATAGCTGAACGTGGGTGCGATCGTCATTCCCTACTAATGTCGGAGAGAAGGCTTGGTTAGGGTAATGGGTTTAAAGACAAATTAGGACCAACAAGTTCAGTCGTTAAACGGAACGAGTCTAAGGGCTGGACGGAGGATATCACGATTATGATCCCTATGGGGCTTATATCGAATCTATATCTCCGACTGACTTCAGTGGCTGAGGATGGCGCTAGTATTCGCTAAGGATGTCTTATGGTGCTATCTAATCGTCTCTAGTTTATGGCCCTATCATGCCATGATGGGATTGGTCTTTACACTTGCTATGGTATCAAGATAAGGTTATTCGTATGCCACCATGATTCCCTTTAAGAGTTTAGTATCGGATTCTAACCTAGCATTGGTACCCGTTGCCTATGTTGAGCTAGTAAGCCCAGAAGGAAGAAGGAAGATGTCGTTGCTGCTACCGCTACGTGGGCTTCTTCTTAGTATGCTCCAAGGGATGGTCTGTAAGAGTAGATAGAATTGAGTATGACATAACCAGAAAGTCTGTGGTATCATTAGCCAATGCCTGTGATTCTAGAACAAAAGAATTCTACTTTAGTAGAGGATAGGATGCAGCAGAGGTTGTACTTTCTCTTCCCAGGTATGGGCGGGGGGAAAAGCTATTCTAGCATCAGCATGGATTGACCAGAGACTGGGAGTCATTGTCATCTTAGAGCTATGAGTCAGAACAATGTTCACCAACTCTTCCATAGTAATCATCCAGCCAGCTCGGGAAAGCGGTTTTTCTACTACTTGGCATTAAGAGAAGCTGGGTAGCTCCGTAATCTGTCAAGGAGGTGGCTTTCGCCTATAAGGACAGTTGGAGTTGACGGTACAGTAAGAGCTGTTGCTGGAATAACTTGTGTTGATGGAATAGAAGCTCTTCCTAAATTGCGTAAGAAATGTAAGAGCCTTACCTTTTCTTTGAGCTCTCTCTTGCTTCAGTAGCTATTATGCTTAACACATGCAAGTCGAACGGGGAGCTGGGCAGAAGGAAAAGAGGCTCCTAGCTAAAGGTAGCAGCTGTTTCACCGACATTGTTGCTGGTTCGGCAGAGGATCTTAGTCACAGTTCAGTTGGAGCGGTACGCCCTTCTCTCGTATCTACTCATGCATGTCTCAATTATATATGCGCAGTCACGTACACACTTCAATACGAAATTGATTATTTAGTCGGGGTAAAGTAAGCCAAGAGGATATATCCGCATTTCTTAAGTTTAAGTGCTGTTCAAGGCTGTCAAAGATGGCAAAAAGGGGCTTTTATAAAGAGTCCCCAGCTGTTTCCCTTAAGTCATTCAGGGCTGGGCCATATAGAAGAGAAGCTGCAAGGCCCGGGCATCCATGCTCACGCCCACCCTCTAATACGCACGCACAAATGCCATCTCATCTCACCCGGGTAATAATATATATAATAAAGGCTTCGAATGGCAAAAGTAATTTGAAAGAAGTCTCGCATCGTAAGCTTGGGTCCTAGTTCACCACCTTCAAGCGATGTAGAAAATTTGTCTGAGAGGAAATCCCTTCTTGATTCATTTATCCCGGACTCCATACTATATCTGTTTAGAGAAGGAACCTCTTCTTTATGGCAGCTGGGGTAGGCCTTTCATGAAGGAATGGTGGATCACTGGTTAGCGCCTGGTGCAAAGGCTCTTTCATTCGCGTCTGTCTCTAGGGCTCTTAGCTGAACTATCGTAGTGTTTCAGTGAAGAGATAAAACCCATCCAAGAAGGCAGCTGCGACCTTAGGATTTATCTCTCTTCCTGCTGCTCCAAAACCTGCTACTGAAAAAAAGGAAACTTGGAAGGGCGGGCAAGCACAAGCAAAGCCATTCTCGTTCACTCGTTATTAGTCACTCATTCCCATGCTAATGTAGGTAGAGAAAGAATGAGACAAAACAACAGATTCATTCTTGAGTGAAACTCCCATATCCCCCCGGATGAAACGAGAGCAGACTTCGCTCAATAAGGTACAACTATTCCATACTTCGAGTAAACAGTCTAATTCCATGTCTTATGGGAACGTAGTGTCATAGTTAGTTTCGAAAAGACTAGAATATCCAGCCTATCCAGCTACTCGTGCAACAAAGACTACTGCCGCGCCTGCCACCTCTCTCCCGATGACTGACTCTCCTGAAAAAGCTGTGGACACAGCAACAGACTCTTTCTCATCAACTGACTCGGCGGGGGATTCATTCTCTTACTCATTGCCAACCAGTTCTTCCTCTGCCTTGGCATAAACAGAGCTAACTTTCCTTGAGACTACTTCTGGAACATCCCTATCCTTCGATCGATACTGCCGACATTACTCGTTATGAGGCGAGGATTGGCATCAGATGACTTCACTTGAGACATAACTTCTTCCGATAACTGAACTTCAAGTCTTAGCTACCCGAAATAAAATAGAATAAGGGAAGTTGACTTCGAAACCGTACTTTGAGCTACCTACAGGAGGAAACTTCAAGCTTTCTATGGCACTTATCCCATCCTCAACTCGGTAATCTATCTTTACTGACTTGCCTTCAACAGCCTTAGCCCCAGGTGGTGTAACAGATAATTCAAGTAGACAGCCAAAAACACCGGTTCTATCTCTCAGACTACCTTGAGACTCAACAATGACTAATTTCGGTACTGAAAGAACTTGGTTCCCGTATTGTTTTTGAGTGAGAGACCAGCCTTTAGGCCGTCTAGGCTCCTTGCTATCTCAGTCTCAGTGTTTGAGGAACAAGAGCTCGAACTCGCTCCGCCATTTCCTCTGTCTTTTTCCTATCTTCAATTAAAGAGACCCATACATACAAAGATCTAGGTAGTTTATCTCCTTCTAAGAAGTAAAATACCCTTCCCGTGCTAAGAGCCTTTCGAAACTCTTGAACTGTAAGAGAGACTTCATTTAGGAGCGATCTTTTAATCCAACTAGAAATATCATAAGAGAAGAAATAGAGCTTTAGAAGCATCTTTTCTTTATGCCCAACAACTCCCATGCCTTTCTTGGTCGGACCAAGCCAACTATTTCCGACAAGTCTTTCCTCATTTTTCGAGCAAGAAGCGGAACTACAAGAAAGAATCTAATTTTTATGAAGGAATACATTTTTTTTATTAACCACACACCGGTTATGAGAGTAGTAAAGGATTATTATGTAACGATTGAAAGAACTGTAACTGACAACGCAATAATTTTTGATTATCACCATTACCATAATAATTATTATTATTATAACCTGAGTGCTTTTGCTGAGATGCAGACTCGGACTCAGGCACCTAGCCCGCTTGAGCAATTTTCCATTCTCCCATTGATTCCTATGAATATAGGAAACTTGTATTTCTCATTCACAAATTCATCTTTGTTTATGCTGCTAACTCTCAGTTTGGTCCTACTTCTGATTCATTTTGTTACTAAAAAAGGAGGAGGAAACTTAGTACCAAATGCTTGGCAATCCTTGGTAGAGCTTATTTATGATTTCGTGCTGAACCTGGTAAACGAACAAATAGGGGGTCTTTCAGGAAATGTTAAACAAAAGTTTTTCCCTTGCATCTTGGTCACTTTTACTTTTTTGTTATTTTGTAATCTTCAGGGTATGATACCTTATAGCTTCACAGTTACAAGTCATTTTCTCATTACTTTAGGTCTCTCATTTTCTATTTTTATTGGCATTACTATAGTGGGATTTCAAAGAAACGGGCTTCATTTTTTAAGCTTCTTATTACCCGCAGGAGTCCCACTGCCATTAGCACCTTTTTTAGTACTCCTTGAGCTAATTTCTTATTGTTTTCGCGCATTAAGCTTAGGAATACGTTTATTTGCTAATATGATGGCCGGTCATAGTTTAGTAAAGATTTTAAGTGGGTTCGCTTGGACTATGCTATGTATGAATGATCTTTTGTATTTTATAGGGGATCTTGGTCCTTTATTTATAGTTCTTGCATTAACCGGTCTGGAATTAGGTGTAGCTATATTACAAGCTTATGTTTTTACGATCTTAATCTGTATTTACTTGAATGATGCTATAAATCTCCATTAAAGTGGTTATTTATTTATAATTGAACAAAAGCGAGTCTGAATGGGTATACCTAGTCGTGGAGCATTCCGAGTATTTGCTTTAGGGATCGTTCCTGCGCATCTGCTTCCTTTATAGCAGTTATTGCTCTGGTTCCAGAAGGTATAGCTCTTGCCTCGGCTTCGCCTTGGAAATCGGAGACTGTTCCAATTTCCTACTGAGATAGGCAAGCGGAGGGAGAACTAGACGTATCTTGCTAGGCAAAGACAGGTTAGAATGGATAGCTTCGCTAGGTGCCGCGCAATCTGCTGCTGCTGGGTTGAGGAAAGACTCAACCCATTTCGCCCAGGAAGGATTGATTGCGAAACCTACCAAGAATTCATTTTCATTGCAGGATGGATCATAGGATCAGATGTGATCTCTCGTGTCTCCACCATAATGCCCAGGTTGGAACATGAAATGATATTATTGGCAAAAAAAGAAGGGAACGAAGTAACTCGACCCCGAAGGGGGGAGGGATTCCAGCTAGACTGTAGAAGCCGGTGGTTATGCTGGAAAAGCCTATTCTCGTCACGTTCAACGCGGGTGAACCAGCCAAATTGGAATAAAGAATATGAATAGGAATAGAAAGGTGTACTATCGATCAATGCCCGCTTTAGGTCCTCAAAAAAGTAAAAACTGGTTATACGCCCATCTTGAGAACTTAGGATCCTCTTTTTGAAAATGTCAAAACGCTTAGCTTAGTTTGTCGACTCTATCTCAACAAAGGAAGAATCGTTCGTTCAAGGCAAAGTCTACTTCGCTTCTTTTTCGTCATGTCAGTAATAAAATGGTATCAAAACCGGGAAAGGAAATTAGTATATTTTTCTTCATGTCACCCTTGTGTATTGGCATGAACAGTGCGTTTTATCGAGATTGTTGGCATCCAAATCTTGTAATCACATCTCCATGGTGAAAGAGAAGGGAACAAGCAACGGACATAGAATAGAGAGGCAAAGAAAGAAGGCAAGCTGAGGTGGAGGGAAGCTAGGATCGACTCGGTCTCTGGAGCTGTAACCATAGTTTGCGAGGGTCCGAAGGAGAAAGTCGTAGCTTGTGTGTTTCTGGAATCTGGATTGGCTTCGTCTTCCGAAGGGACCCTGCCCACGCACGGAAAGCAAGCGCCAGTGGCGGTACGGCCTGAGCTATCTAGGCAAGAGTCGTCCGAGACAGAAACAAGTGGTACTGACTACACGGATGCCACTCGAACTGATGACCCATATAGGGGGAGCACGTCGCATGGGAAGAATCGGCGTTTAATGCGGGCATTGTTGCAAGTAGGCATTATAGTAGTAAATGGACATTACAAGTAGTGGAGAGTACAGAGTACTACTCCAAGCGAGACTCGTCTAAGGGTTCAAAACCTGTGACAGCGGATGCGGACGGTACTGAATGGCGGGTTGATGAGCCAATAGGAAGGCCAGGGGCATACGGATCTTTTTAACCGAAAGAGAGACTGAACCAAGGAAGCAACCATACTGACTGAAGCCAGAAGAAGCGCGGGGACTGACTATCAGACAGAACGGAAGAGAATTGATAGCTCAGGAAAGACTTTATCTCAACTTAGTCCTCAGCTCGTGAATCAGGCTATCCTTTCTGATGCTCCTTATGTTTTTACCAAAAGGTAAAACATTTCCTTCCTTTCTAGGTGTTAGCAGGCTCTCAATCAATGCGGTTCGTCCCATTCCTAAATCAGGTTGACCATCGTACCAGTATTCAGGTTCATTCCTGACTTTCACATGGAAAAGGTTTAGGGTTCAGAGTACCTGATAACCCCGCTAGGACTGGCAAGGGAAGGAGCACCGGCGAGTAGACCAGTGAGAGCCCTCCATCAAAGGTCGATATCTTACCTTTAAAGCGGGTATAAGAATTGGAAGTCGGGATATCCCAATCTTCCAGCTCTCAAGCAGTTCAGAAGATTCATCCCTCATTCAATCCCCTTTGCTCCAGCTTTCATCTACCCCTTTGCTCCAGCTTTCATCTACCCCTATCTTTCTGCTTTCTTCGTCTATGCCTATGCCTCCAGGGATGGATCCAATTTCCTGTCCTTTTTTGGAGAAAGAACCAAATGATTCATCTTGCTCCCTGTGCAACCTGCCCATTTTTTTAACTGTCTACAGTTGTCAGCCTGCCATTCAATGCAATTCACATGAGCTTAGGAACCAGTCATGAACATTTTCTCTTGGATAAAGAGGGAGCAAGAGTAAGCCTTCTTGATTCCATCAGTTATGCCCGGTAGAGTTCAGATCAGTCCTGGAAAGACTTCCTGGCACTTAGGATTTTCCTGATGACCCAACTGGGATTGTAGCCTGGTCAATTTCTTGCTGCTTCAGATAGTAGGTATGGACCCAGCCACAGTCTTTTCTCAAGGACCCGGAGATGTTTACAAATGCTTGTTCCACAGGTCAAGACACCCCTGCAGAAAGTTGGTATTCAAGAGACGGAAACTATGTCAAGAAGGTGGAACTAGGAATAAGAACAGGGACCCACGTCGAGCCATACTGACGGACGAGCAGCATCAATTGAATCGGCAGACAGAAAGACGAAGACAGAGACGAACTAACATGTAAAGTAGTGGAATGGAAAAGGATGGTAGCCCACCCAGGACAGCACATAGAGTAAGGTTGGCTCTATGCGAGAGAGGAAAACCGCATGGACACTGCTCCTTTTGGATAGATCGTCAAGAATTTACCCATATAGTTCTTATCGCGAGGGTGAAATACAATCCATTACATCTGGATTTCAACTTGAGAACCTCGAGAACCATATAAAGATAGAAGCTATCTAACAATTTGAATAGAATATGAATAGGAACAGCCTTCAGAGAAAAGAGACATAGACAATGTATCCTGAACAGTATGGCAATCTCTTCCTCTTTCGATTGGCAAAGAAGCAACTCCTTGAGCGGCTCTATCAAGGAGCAGAGGCAAGGAAGATTCTCCAGTGGTCATTAATAATGCACTTTGCGGTCCTTATTGGGTGCTGGCGAAGCATAAGAGGAGATTCTTAACGTCAGGAACTACAATCAAGTATACTCTTTCAGTCGAAGTTGGTCTTAATCGTCCGAGCAGAGAGCTCTCACTCAAGTCAAGCAGATCCGGCAGGTAGCAACATGTCTGTGGTATCGGAAGAGCTGCATTCATTAGTATGTTAGTTCATTACTTCCTTAGTCCTAATGAGTTCAGTCGCTGCGCAGTATTTCCCTGCTGGATGTCTGGCCTCTAGATAGGCCTGTAACCGTAGTTAGGAATTCTCCTGTATGAGGTGTTGGTGTAGTCCGCTGTTGCAGCCTTGTTGATCACTTTTGGTATTTTCTTTCGCAGCCTTGTTGATCACTTTTGGTATTTTCTTTCAAGGTTATAGCCTTGTGTCCTTAGACTTGCCTTTCGTGTGTGTAAGTCCTTTAACAAACACTTCCGCTGCCCTCGTGTTTCAGCCTTTATTGAGCAGTATGTCCCACCTTGCGACTGTTTGGCTTTAGCTAGATCTTTGCCTAGCTTTACCGTGTTATATGGCTTGACCGAGCTCGGGTCTCAGTCTTTACCTCGACTGTTGTGGGCTTGGGCTAAGCTTTATGCTTCAACCTTGCCTGTCGTTCTTCGTGTCTTGCTAGTCGTAGATTAGGTTGTAACTCAAGCCTTTGCGTTGCTGTAGATTAGGTTGTAACTCAAGCCTTTGCGTTGCTGCAGAGGGCTTTGGCTCTATGCTCCTCCCTCTGCTTTTCTTTCTGCGCTTATTGACGCGTTTTGGGCCCCTTTTTGTTAAAGGACTATTAACGTCATCTAATTGTGCACGGATAAGAGCAAATGTTAGTGCGAATAATTCATAATAAGAACTTTAAGAGTTCTTTTATTTCATACTTGGGCTCTACTGGCCTTTCTTACAAAGCATATTGCTAATGACAATATGGAAACGAAGTACTTTTTCAGGACATCTGCATTAAAGCTGTTTTTCAGTGGTTCTCCTTCTACAGTCATGAGCTTGTATGACCCTGGTGCCACCTGCTCGCAGATCTGGTAGGGGCTTTCCCTGTTGGCTGTGAATTTTCCATGTACATTTACCTTTCCTACCGCTGTTGTTCTTCTCAGCACCAGGTCTCCCTCTATCAAAGGTCTGTGCCTGACTCTCCTGTTTTCAATCCTGCTCATCCAGTTATTCTGTGCTGCTAGCTTAAGAGCTGCTTGGAGCCTCATCTCTGGCAGTTGATCTAGTGCTTCCCTCATGAGTTGTTCGTTGACTTCAGGGTCGTAATGCTGAACTCGAAAGCTAGGTAAACCGATTTCTATGGGGACCGCCGCCTCAGCTTGGCCATTGCTTTGAGGGTGGCATACCGCAACGCTCGCGAACTTGTCTTCTCCCTACTTTCTTTTAGGGCTAGCTCCCACTCCTTACTAACTCATACTCTTTCATACCTTACTTGTGCCTATAACTTAAGAAGGAGGTTAAAGAACACTAACTCGATTCACTCTTTCCCTACAACCGTACTTGTGACACTAATTAACTTACTTAAGACCCTATAAGCACCATCCTCCCTATTATATTAGGGCTCTTGGAGAAAGTAATGAGTCTTGACTTGGTACGAAGGGATCGATCAAATCAAGACTTTATGAGAGTCTTGACAGAAGGCCTAATGTTATCGTAATAGATTACCCAGCACGAGGTTGAACTAGACCCGCACAGTAAGGAACGAAGTCACTCGACCAACGGGGGGACAACCGAAGGTTGGGAATGAATGTCGCTCTATCCGACAAGCATTCATCAAGATCACTTTCAGTGCCTGCCTTCTTCGTGCCCGATCCGGTCAGTAGGCGTCAGTGAAGTTCATGCCGTATGCTAAGAGGGGAAATGCCGACATCTAGCACATAGAAGAGCGGATTCGCTTCCTATTCCGATGAGATGTCAGTTCCTTTCGTGCAACCTGCTTTTGCATATGCCTCCTATTCTTTGTACAAAAACGATTTCATTGCCTTAATGGCACCCCCGCCTCGATAAGGCAGATCTGTGGGAAGACGTCGAAGCGAGGATCTCATGCTATCATTGAACGGCTACCGAACCGCCATACTCAGGTAACCGGTCTAGGTTCCAAGTACATCAACACCCCATAGCTACTTAGGGCCGCAACGCAATAAGGCTTTTCGCTCTAGTTGGGCAATGCAAGGAGGCCTCTTTCGCCATTCTTTCTAAATGATAAACTATTATTAGTTCAGTTCGGTAGAACACCGATGAGAGGATCATTTTTTCACAGAAGAGGTGGCACAGAACGAACTCTTCCAGATGAGGATGTTAGCGAATCAGCTCTCAACTAATCTCGTACAATACAATAAAGTATTTGCCCTAAATGTTCACACCCTTTCACTCTTGGGACTGACTTGCCCGTTGGAGAGCTACCGAACTGCCTTCCTTGCTTGCCTGGAATGAGAGGACAGACTGAGAGACAGACCGCAGGAAAGGAATTGGTTACTACAGACAGACCGGATGAAATAGCTGCCCTCACTCTTGCAGCGGTTATTGCTAACATAGGAAGTCTCACTCCCTCCAACCTTATTGTTAGACCGTTTCGCGCCCTACTCTTAACAAGTACGCTTCCTGCTTACTCTAAGTCCCAAGCTGGAAACATCCAGTTGCTTATTATAGGATAGGATGCACATCCCGACCGGTAAAAGGAAAGAGCGAGATCTCCTTTCCTGTAGGCTTCTCCTGTGCTTAGTTCGCTTAGCATGGAAAGAAGCTGAGCCGTGCTAGTAACATCGTGAGCGTGAACAGAGGTTATCAAGAGTTAGCTTGGGAACATGCCATGCCCTTAGCCTTAGTTGGAAGCTAAGCCAAAGCTAAGCTTGTAGGCTTGTAGAGAAAACTATTGTGCAGGTATACCAACAATCCATGTTCATGAACAGTCTCCTTCGAACATCTGATTCACCTTAGGTCGGACACTTCACTTCAAGCTTAAACCTCCGTCTATGATCGGCTTGCTTTCTCGGTATCGTGAGTCTAAACTCTTTAAGCCGGCTAACTAATAGATAGAGATATAGCTCAGTAAACACGGGAATCACTTCGGCTTAAACACGGCTATGCTTCGCTCTTTTTAACTATCGCTAGTCTGTGAAAGAAGATTTCAATTTATGGTCACTTTCAGTCTAACCCGGATTTACTTAGTTAGTCGAGACTTGCTTCTTAGCGTGTAGTGGATCAACCAGGCTAGCTTTCCTGTAGTAGAGCGCGGGGAGAGTGACCATCATGGCCTTGAATAGGGTGTGCCTTTTATTCTGTACATTTTTTATGAGGAGTACTCTTGAATGTACTATACAGTAGGTTCTCAGTGCCCTAAGATCCCAATCCCAGATCGAATTCCAATCGCAGAATTGTTCTCAAGCGAATGGCTTTTACTCAACCTCAATTCATTCAGTTAGGACCTCCCTTTATGTCATTTCTTTCCTTGCCAGCGTGAGGAGTCAGATCGGATTATAGCACTTGCATGGAATCAGGGATAGTGGCTATTGTCTGCTTCTCTTGGAGCGATGATTCTTGTCCACTTCCTATTAAGATAAGGTTTCCATTCCGAAGTCTTTGCTGCTGTTAAAGGATTTCTTGCTACGCCCCTCTTCCTGATGCCTTTGCTTTGTGCATGGATTCCTTCTCACGAGTTGGATTCGAACCAACACCTCTTGCATTCAAAGAACTACCACATTCTTAATGTCGTGAGTTTTGGTAACCCGGTTCCTCCTCAGACAAAAAACTAATGAAGACTACATCCGGACTCGCCCTTACCAGCACATTCCACAGCTCAATAGCTACTCCTTTGGTCGATCCTTTCCTTCCGGTTTATTCCAAGGACTAATTTTAATGCCCAACCATCCAAAGGCACAACCCATACTAACTCCTAACTTTTTGTTAGATTCCAATCTTTATCGGATTAGTTTCCAATTCCTATGGGAATTCTAAATAATGAAACCGACCGCGATGAGTACTAGGGTCACGAAACCATAGGTAAAGACTGTTTCTCCACAAACCTTAACTGAAATTTCGATTAGGAGACACAATCGCAATGTGTATGAGTAAAAAATCTTGTTAATAAAAGGGGTCTGTTCTTCAATGGCTAAGCAAGGTAAGCGCAGCTGGTCCCAATAAAAAAAAGCAGTCTTCCTTTATTCCCACGGCGGATTCCCGATAAGCAGTCTCAACTCCACAGGTAACAGTAGCTTCCTGGGCCACTTACCCCAGCTGGCCTAGCTTTATGCCTGACTCTATGGCTTACTTGCTTCCCTTTCCCCTGCGTCGATAGCTGGACTCAACCAATTCAACACAAAACAGACAGAGGAATCTTGGACGTGATATCGAAGGTAATAGAACAAAGGAATGGAAGGGACCGGTCACTGGCAAGTCTGTTGGAAGAAGTCCTGTAAAAGAAAGGCCTAGAGTCGACCGAACTGTAAGGAGGGATCGCATAGACACTGGAGATAAGTCTTCTTGAACAGACTTAACCCAAAACTTCTTTGCGAATTCTAAAGCTCCAGAGTGAGAAATTCAACTATTCTCCTTGGATATAGAAAGTCCCATCATCCCCAAAAGTTTCTCATACGATTGAGCCACCTGAAGGTGTGCAATCACCACATCATCCCCAAGAACCGCATACTCACGAAAACACCCTTTGATGCCCGATAGTTCCGCAGCTAACCACACCACATAATGGTGGGACAGCGCGTAACCCTGTCTCTCCTGCCGTAACTAACCGCTTTCGTATAGCTGGATACATTGCCTTCTTATTAATATGTTTTTCCCGAGGACAGAGAAACGATTTCGAACATCGTTTTCTGACCCCATAGATCAATCGTTGATTGGCAACAAGTATCAAAGAACGCATTCTATCAGACTCAGGCAGTGGTGATCAGCCTATTAACTAAACATTATTATGCCTTTTGTTCACTATATGGCATCACAGTCTATTTTCTTTCTATTACTATCTTTCTAGGTAAAAAACTGGATCAATAGCTTTTCGAAACTCTTCTCTTGCTTGCTTCATCTCGCCTGATAGTATGGCATTCAGTGACAGTAACAAGGCAGTGTTCGCGCAGTCCTATGAGATAACCAGTAGAAAGTAGCCTCAACGCTCTTCCAATAAGAAACCTTACCACACCTTGAAGAGAAGCTCGGGTCAGTCCAACTCTGAGTTCTTCGGCATTCATTCGTCTTTCTTCCTCCGACCGAGTAAGAGTCATTCTAGGTTAGGTCTCTGGTTAAGACACTAAGATCTCTTTCTTTCATACCACCAGGAAGCCTAGCTACTTTCTTTATCGGTGACTAAAAAAAGAACACTTTCGCTAGCAATTCTTTTTCACAGCTTCAGTAATAGGCTCTCTTTTCTCTAGCCCGGAGCTGGCACTCCTAAAGCAGTTAACCATATGTGGGATTTTTCCCAATATCCTGCCTTCCTAGATTAAACTTTCAAGCAGTCAATCAAGCAGGCTGCTATTCCATAGATGGCATAGAGCTCTTAGTCCGCGCTAGCTCACGAAAGAAAGCTTTGCAACTACGCTCTAACTATTGATATTGCAACTGCGCTAAAAAGGGCACATCAGCTTTCTCTGTATGTGGATTTTGGAGTCGCACTGATCGGCAGGAAGAGCTCAAATTAGTAGACGGAAAAGAAGATGCAAAAGCTTTCGCACTTACTCGCAAAAACTCTTTTTTTCTGTATTTGGTACTTGTACTCTATGTAAGTCTCATTAGTTAATAGTAGAGCTCAGCTGGACTAAGCGAGGCAGTACTCTGAGCCATATCCGAGACTAGTAGCATTAGTTCCCCTCTCACCAAACCTTCCGAACTTGTGCGAGCCAATTGCGGCGACTTTTACAGTTGCTTTTCGTGCAGCCATTGGGATTCCTCTTCCATCTAATCTTAGTTCCCTTCTGCTTCGCTGCCTCACTTCTTGTAAAGAGGAGCAGCTTCCTAATCGACATCGGTCAGCACCTTGCCCCCCTTCCATGACAGAACTAGAGAGCCGGTCTTTTTCCCGCCCTGACAGAGAAGGAAGGGAAGGTAGCAGCAAGCCTTACGTTAAGCAAGAAGGAACAAGAAGTCTCATATGTGCGATTACCAATTCCATTTCATTAATAAAGAGGCAATGCACTAGTTGGAAGTGAAGTAGGGTCGGTAGATATAGGCTTCCCTTTTAAAAAGTCCCCTCTCGTAGGCCTCTCTTTCTGTGACAAAGAGGCATTCCAATAACAGAAGTGAACCTGTAGCAGCACTGTCTATTAGTTATAAGGTTAATACCTTTGACATTCTATCGTAAATTTTGAATCGAAGATATTGCATTCTTTGCCTTAATGATGGACTTTCTGATCTTACTTGCATTCCTTCATTGATGTGATGTAATCTCGGTTGAAGATGAATCATGTGCGGCATAACTCATTCAATTAGCTGCCGCTTTCCTTCAATTCCACTATAGGAAGTGATGTACCCGGGCTAGGCTAGTGAATCGGGCTTGCTTCTCTCCCTTGTAGGGTGCGTGGTGATATTGTGGGTTGTTGACCCTGGAAACTAGGAAATAGAAAGGTTACAGCCAACGATCAGAACGGCAATGAGAGACGGCAAAATACGCCCATCCAGATAAAAGGGTCAAAAATTCCATGTGGCGGGAAAAGCTCTCGGAAAAGCTAATGAAAAAAGCCATGGGGAACATAAAAATGACACCGGTCAGATAGAAGGAGACATGCTTCGTCACTGGAGTTCTGTGTTAGGAAACCTAGTTCGGAAACTTGCTATCTTCGGAATCACCCATCTCGGGTTACCTAGCAGACACAGCAAAGAACCACGCTAATCGAGACACCCTACACCGTAGTAGTATACCTTAAGCCAGCAGCGAAAAACCAGATCAGAGACAGCCCTACCGAGAATTCGTCTCAATTAGGCGCTTGTAGGAGACTAGGAGGGGGGCCAGCCGTCAAGTAGAAAGGAGAGATGAGGGCACATAAGTTTACCAAAAGACAGTCGGCTTATACGATTTGTAAACTAGTACCTGAAACTTACAATCTCGAGCTCTAGGGCTTACTGCTTAACTTAATAAATACTACTTGCAGGCTTACTCCTAGTACCTGTGGCAGTTTACTATAGCACCAGCCCCGGGACTTCCTTACTTTATTCAATTCTTCTTCTGCCCTTCCTGACCTGGAATGACTTGCTTAGCTAGTTTCCTTGCTCGCGGGGTTAGACTGATAGAGGGATTAGCTGGCTCCTACTCCTACAGGGTTATAAGGTTTATCCACTTCCTTACTTCCTCAAAAAAGGGGGAGACAGGTTTTAGAACCAGCAAACCCTAGAAGTCAAAATAAGGTTAGGTTCTAAAGCAGCTATCCCGAAGTAAGAGCTCAATTACATCGACCCTCGTTCTGGTGCAAGGTTCTCTTTTAAGTAATTCCTGAGGATAGAACTCTATTTAAGTAAGCTCATCGCTCTATCAAGGAAGTTAGGAGCTAGTCTGCCAAGCTTAAGAAAAAGTTCAAAGTAAGCAAGGTTGTCAGCGAGTAAGGAAAAGAAAAGGTAGGCTTAGAACCAGTATACCCTATCTTGTATCCAGTAGTTAGTCTGCCTATGAAAAGAATGCTTTGGAATTGTATAAGAGCAGGCTGTGATGCGAGGACTCTCAGGGACCTACTTAAGTCTGCGATCACTCTAAAAGCGGATAGGACCAAACCTTTTATTCCCCTAGCAGCGGTTATGTCTCAAACCACCGGCAACAGGTTGAGCTCCTACGATCACACCTTCTCTTGCAAACATAGCACTGGATGGAAGGTATGCTTCACCGACCTCGTTTAACACCATGCTTCCTCCGAAGCTTTCATCTGAGTAGTCACTACGCCCTACCCTATCGCTGAGTCTTTGGAAGCGGTTTCACTCCTTTATAGGTCGGAACTCTGGAACCTAAAGACTTTCTCAATCAGACAGGATAGATGGATTGAGTGCGCGTTGCCTTGATTTGAGGTGAACTCCTTTTCCTCTTCTTCCGGACCGGACCCTTCCATGTGAGAAGCTGGAAGTCGAGTTATTGATGAATGAGAATCTAATGTCTTATTAAACCTTTAGGAGCGATCTGTTCATCCAACTCGAAATATCGTAAGTAAGAGAAGAAGAAGAATCTGACGCCCAAAATTCCCATGTCTTTCTTGGTTGGACCAACCGGCGAAATAAGTCTTCCTGAATTGGAAGAGCAAGAACAAGTCTCTCCATTTTTTTGGGGGAGCAGAGCAGTCAAAGAATGAAACAGATCAAATGATTGTTCTAGAATGGCTATTTCTCACAATTGCTCCTTGTGATGCAGCGGAACCATGGCAATTAGGATCTCAAGACGCAGCAACACCTATGATGCAAGGAATAATAGACTTACATCACGATATCTTTTTCTTCCTCATTCTTATTTTGGTTTTCGTCTCACGGATCTTGGTTCGCGCTTTATGGCATTTCCAAAAAGAAAAAAATCCAATCCCGCAAAGGATTGTTCATGGAACTACTATCGAGATTCTTCGGACCATATTTCCTAGTATCATCCCGATGTTCATTGCTATACCATCATTTGCTCTCTTATACTCAATGGACGAGGTAGTAGTAAATCCAGCCATTACTATCAAAGCTATTGGACATCAATGGTATCGGAGTGCGCCTCTTCACGAGGGTGATTTAAGTGCAACGAAATGCCTTAAGAATATGGTTCGCGAAGCATCTGGCTTACCGGTAATCTCCCATTCCCGCCGTCGAGAGACTTAAATAACTATAGCATGCCAGAAACGGGGAGTTGAGATGGTTAGACCTATACCCCGAAATGCTCCCAGCATAGAAGCCTATGGTTCCATCTTGTTGTTGCTGGAGGTACACATCCCTCTTCTCGGTGTGGAGCGATATACGAGAAATAGATGCTCAGCCTGAAATGTCCGATAACGGCGCTGAAGTAGTGAATCTATCGGCACCATAGCTGTGGCATACAACTTTGGACCTAACGGCTGGCCCAGTAACCTTTCGGAATGGGGGATCCCCGTTGGCAACAACCACGGTAGTAGTTGCGGAACTACTGGGCCGGGAGAGGACAACCTCTTGTTCCTGCTCCTCTTTCTTCGCTTCGGGGACGGAGGTCCTACGGTAGGTAACAGCAGGTACAAGCAACTTGACCGAAGGGGACCAGCGCTTCTACTCTTCCACCGAGGAGCCGTTCGCAGCGAGAAGCAAGGGATGTCGTGAACGGTGGGAGGTCACAGAGAATTTACCTATTCATAGAGTGATCCTATGATCGATACAGGATATAGACTATCTCTTTCTTTATTCGATTCTTTTTCTGAAAAAAAAAGAAGAAGGGTGACTCAACTTCTCAGCTAGAGTTGGGGGTGGGACTTGTTGGCATAATGCAAGCTGGAACGTGGGAATTCGAGGTCTCATGAACTACTACTAAAAACCTACTTTTTTCTTTTTGGACAAACGATATCAGGTCAGGTCTATGGATGGATCCAGATCTACGGGCCGGCCGGCCCCGGCCGATGAGCATAGGGAATCTATACTCGAGTGTTCAACTGGGCCCCTGACAGGATAGGTGAGGAATCACTCTTGATCTTTTTTATTGGGGCCTACAACTTCTCCGAGCCGACTAGCATCCCTTTCCACTGCGCATTTATCGAACAAAGAAGACGACTATAGGATCGAATTCGCTTTCCATGGTGAACTGGTCGTCCCATACCTTCTGCCTGTCTCATATGTGTGGAACCAGGTCTTTTTCGGTTCCAGCCCCCCCCTCGAATACATAGGGTAGGTAGGACTGGGTGAGAAAGGGTTCCCTGTTGCCAATAAACTTTCCCCGGCCTTCGATTCCCCTTACTCATAAAGGGTCTTACGGTCGGTACTAACTAAAGAAAAAGAGTCTTCTTTCTAAGAGTAGGCGTGGAGAGCTTTTTGCGGGGAAACTTGCAAGTACAGTTTGGGGGGAGACGGGCGTCGACCCAACCTTATGAGTATTCGGACTATAACAGTTCCGATGAACAGTCACTCACTTTTGACAGTTATACGATTCCAGAAGATGATCTAGAATTGGGTCAATTACGTTTATTAGAAGTGGACAATCGAGTGGTTGTACCAGCCAAAAGTCATCTACGTATTATTGTAACATCTGCTGATGTACTTCATAGTTGGGCTGTACCTTCCTCAGGTGTAAAATGTGATGCTGTACCTGGTCGTTTAAATCAAACCTCTATTTCGGTACAACGAGAAGGAGTTTACTATGGTCAGTGCAGTGAGATTTGTGGAACTAATCATGCCTTTATGCGTGCGCCCGGAAAGATAGGCCGACTGCTGAGCCCGCTCTGGCTCAGCCGCACCACCCAGGGTGCGAGCCACCCGAGAAGCAAGCTATTACAGCGAGCGGCTGGAGCAGTATGGAGCCGAGGAGCAAGGCAGTAGATAAGATAGAAGAAGGGGTCAGGCTCCCGGTGGAGCAGAGGATACGGTTAGGATAACGAACTTGAAACGCGGAGCCCGAGCGTCCGGCGAGCGAGTGGTTAGTGGCCAATAGCGCCCTAGTTGATGGCATTCCTCTCTGCGGCTGGCACTCGAGGAACCACGGGGCACTCCATACAGAGCAAACAAGTCTTAGGGATGAGACGCCCGCGCAAGGACCTCAATTCTCATTAGGAGGTCGAACCAAGGACCTATGGAAGTCGGGGCTAGCCCGTCCCCATGGGCAACGCAACAGTGTCCTGAGGGAGGAGTTTAGAGGCCTTATAGTAGCACGGACTTCTTTTTCTTTCTAGGTCATGCGAAGGGGGCCAGTCCAAGATCGTACTGTTCCTCTACAAAGACAACAGACGCTCTCAACGGCTAGGCGCCACTCTCTTTCTGAGTTATTCCAGCTTCTTCATGATTTTGTGCCGCGGTGAACAAACAAAACAAAAAAGAGGGCCATCTCAGCGGAAGGAGAAGGACCTGCAACGGCAGAGACTACTGACCCTATTCTTGTTCCTAGCCGTCTTTTACGAGTCCGGAAAGCCGGATCCTCAAAATAGAATAGAGAAGGGGGGGCAGGGCTTCCGCAAGAGCCTCCCCCCTCTTCCCGGTCAAGATAGATGGGAAGGAGGCCTATCAAGGCCATAACCAGTCTCTTTATTTATGTATGTACACCTTTGTTTCAGGGTGGGGCCGGCCTTCCTCCTGCTAATCCGGCCATTTCCGAACCTGTCTTTCTCATCCCATTCAATGGAGGACTTTTCAATTCTTGCGATTCCCAGCCCCCTTAGCTTATTATTTTATATATAGATAGATATCTTATTTATAAAGGTTCCAAACCTTAGCTCGGCTAAATAGGCTCAATGATCTCTTTCTTCGCTTCGATAGGCCGGTACGGCGCTCCGCGTGGTTATATTCATACATGTTCCGACTCGCCGGTCATTATGGATCTAGTAGCATGGCGGGGCAAAAGAAAAAAAAAGGGGGGGGGAGCAACTACGAAGCTTCGTAGACTCGACAAGTCGCTCCGCTTATAGAATAGAATGCAAGCAAGCTAGCGACTCTCCTAGTAGCGAAGGAAAGGGGCATTCGGGAAGCGACTAGTCGCTTCTGGCGAAGCTTCTAGAAGGCCGATCACTACATAGAGAGATCCATATACCAGTCATGAGCGAGAGCGAAGCCTAGAGAGGCGCAGGGCAGGATTCAAGAGCTTAGAAAGGGTCAGGAAAGGAGCAGAGAAGGGGTTGGATTTCACCTATGATCAGATCAGTGGGCAACCATAGTTTACTTTTTTCGTAGTGTTGTTAACGTTGTTGAAAGCTCATTACTTATTTAAGTAGGCCTCGCTTTTCTTTCGGAGCTGCTCCCAGCTCACATTATGGTGGAGGAGGTGCCGTGAAGATCTAGGAGTGTGAGCAGTACGAGCTGAAAGGCTCCCATACTGTTTGGAGGGCAGGGGGCATAGATGCCAAACAAACCTGACCCCTATCTATCGTCGTAGAAGCTGTTCCTAGGAAAGATTATGGTTCTCGGGTATCCAATCAATTAATCCCCCAAACCGGGGAAGCTTAAGCGGAAATGAAAGAGTAGGGTGAGGGAAAAGAAAAGGGGGGAAGCAACTCAATTTAAGGCTTCGCTCCCAGATCGCTTCGTGAGCTCATTTAGTAGACAGCGAGTGTGCGCCCCTTTAGAGAAGAGATAGGGGCGAGTACTACACGAGCTCGTAAGTAAAGTACGGAACGAGCCTTGTCTACGAAGCAGAGCGACCTCGTCTTGCTTGCTTCTGGCGAAGCTTCTAGCACTGGATAATAGGCATGGAAGGAATACGACTTTTTAGGTCGACCACTACACTACATAGAAGCGATAGCGAAGCCAAGCCGTATAAAGGCGAGCAGCCCTTATAGCAATAGCAAACGGCCTACTTATAGCCCTTCCCAATTTCCAGTAGTAAACTTCCCAAGTTTAAGCAGGATAACCCCCTCTCTATTCTTCTCTTCATGTATGTGGGCTGCCTGCCCCGTCCCGAATAGACGAACAGGAACAAGCTGAAGAAGCGAGAGAGATTTGAGATTCCGTAAGTAACTCAGTGCTCCATACGTGAAAATTTCCCCTCATCCGGCTCAAGTAGGTACACTAAATAAAGAAAGGTCGAGAAAACTCCCAAACAACAAAAGGATCTACTCCTTACTCAAGTTCCTAGTAAAGATAAACATTCATTCCGTCTTTTTTCTTAACAATATTCAATTTCAATTTCAATGACGAAGTGTAAAATTCTTGAGTAGTCTACTTCCCTTCTAATGATGAAGACCTGAATTTTTAGTAATGAAATGAAGGGACTACCTTCACACTCATAAGAGATTGACTTGTCTATGTACTGTTCCATTCGATCTTTTAGGTCTCGACTTCAACTCGATGGTTATGCCGCGCACGATGTCCCTGCAGTCTATATGCGATGAATAGACTCCTGCAACCATGACATATTTACTTCCTTGAACATACTTTCTTTCCAAAAGAAAGTGATAAAAAAATGCTTTGAAAATAGATTTCAATCTCAGTTTAGGAAGGTACCTTCATGGCTTCGATCAAACTATCAACTGACCGACAGGCTGGACCACTGGACATACCTACATAGGACTGCAGACAGACAGATACGAATTCTACCCTCCGGCTATTACACATGACCAGAGGAAGGAAAGGCTAACCTATACCTATATGACTCCTACTCTTATTGATGAATGTGGGTGTTGATACCTCTTCCAGTCTTCTTTTTCATGCCCACCAGGCCAAAGAAAAGTCAAATGAGCGAGGAAGGTTATAGCAAAGCACGAAATAGAATCTATATGAGCGGGCATTCATTCTTTCAGCGGGGGTTGCTAATGCTAATACCAGAGGAGAGTAGTTCCCCAGCGACGATAGGTGATATCTGTGACCAGCCCCGGCCCCGGATCACATCCTTCACCCGCTCCTAACCTTGAAAGTAAGAGACTTTCTCCTTATCCAATTCCCTTGGGCGCTACAAAGTATCCTACTCCAACACTTGGGAATGGAAGCAAGACTCCTTCGGAATGATTGGCTTTAGCCCTTTCCCCTGGGAGCACATCCAAGACTCAAAATATGAACTTCGAATAAAACCTAAAATTTCGGTCTTGCAGCAGCAGCAGAAGAGTTCGCGGATCACCTATTTATTTAATATAATAAAATTCAAATAACTTCCCGCTGCTGAAAGATCCCCATCAAATGCTACATCCGAAGCAACTATAAGTCGATCTGCCAAACAAAACTCCCCTTTATAGAAGGGTTTCACCCCAAGCTCCTTTAGAGCAAGGCTTTTCCGGCTTTACTGACTTAGCTGAATAATCCGCTCTAGCAACTCTTGGTCAAGCTGTTTTCATCTACTTATACTTAGCTTCGGTATTGTACCCAAGAGAATCTGAATCAGAAAAAGTACCTAGACCTGGATCCAAGATCACGATATCCGGAATCAGTGTTGGAGGTCGATTCGGATACCCCACCCTTATTATAGAGGAGAGTTTGGCACTTAGTAGCCTGGTTAGGAGGTTTACCCTCATAACATAAGGCCTTTCACTCGAAAAAAGAGGTTTTACCTATCCGACTATGTCCTTTGTTTAATACCCATTTCCAGGAAGCTCAGAGCAGGTCAGGACAGAAGAAGTCTACAAAGAAGGCAGTCCAATTTGGCGCTTTCCTTGCCTTAAGTAATACCTTTTGTTTAAGTGCCTTGCGGAACTTCGTTTCACTTCGTTCGTTCCATTAGAGACGCGAAGTTCGTACCTTCTCCCCTGCCAAGGGTTAAAAGGCGGAGAACCATTAGGAATTTCATTCCCCTCCGACGCCTAGAAGACAAAGAACGGGGAAAGTCAAGCCTTACTTCCGATTCCTTCCCAGAAGAGGACGCTGTGAACAAAATGGGATTGATAGCATAGAAGGAGCTGCAATTGAATCAAATAGGTTCTTTGCAAGTGAAGAAGAAAGAATAAGTTGTGATAGAATCGTTACAGAATAGGCAGCTATAGAATCAGCTCGGTCCTTTCTTCCTAGATGCTTTTCATAGCTATCCGATGATCCTGTAACTACCGCTGCCGATGCCGAAGTGCTTCCTTCATCGTCTCGAGTAGGGGATTAGGCCCTCGAAGACACTGGAAATCCCCAGAGTCTGTCTTCGAATCAGGAAGTACCAGCAGATAATGAAGTAGCTCTGGTCACTCGAGCAGAATTTATGGCCATGACACATCGAGAGGTTGATAGAGTTCTCTTAAATAGAAACCAGTCCTTGTCAGCTACAGTGGCACCGATGGCCAAACAAGTGGCCAGAGAAGTCATAGTCACCCTTGAGCCCATAGTTGCTAAGCACAATGATACTAACCAAGCCTTGGTTGGCGAGATCCAAAGAGTAGCCTCGAATGCAGGCCAGAGATCTAGAAAGGAATCGAATGACCCTTAGCACTAGGGCACCCCCACAGGACCCTAGGTACCTCTAGCTAATAAATTCCCAAGCCTTAGGGAGAACCCTTTGTTTGAACAAGGGGGGCAGGGAGCGGAATATCATTCCTAACCTAACGGGGGATCTTTTCTTTTTTCGTTTCGCATTTCTCATCAAATAAATAGGGGAATTCTCATTACTGCAACTAGTACCGGGAGAGAGACATATGTGGATTAGTACAATTATTGGCATATTCAGGATTCCAAGAGAGACTGGGTCTGCCGATTGCTCTCGTTAACGACCACAAAGGCATACATAGAAGGCAGATGAGAGAAAGCGCTCGATGAACGATGATTGAAGATTGCAGCATCTTTTTGATAAAGACAGCATTAGACCTGTACATTTTTGAAGCAGAATTCGGTCAGCGCGTCGACCTGGTACAAAAGGGCCATCTTACTGAATCCGAAAGGTCGACTACGACAAAAACGTAGTGATTCCCCCCTTGAATTTAAGAGATAGGGCAATCGTCCTACGAAATCTATGGTTATGCTTTTCCCATGGCCAGGAAGGTATTGGGCTGACAAAGCCCCAACTTACTGTTGGACGGCTTCCACGTGCTGCATAGAGCACACACAACCCATCACCGTTGGACATCTGCTTCTATCCTGGGCAAAATGAAAAATTGAAATGAAAAAGGACTTTCCAGGTGAGCCAGAGTTTGATCAAGTCCAAAGTATAATCCAACTCTGGTGTCATGAAGGACCGCGAGACGCCTTTCTTTGCCCGACATACTCTGCCGTCGATGAAGACGGGGGCTTTGCTGGCTTGCTGGCTAGCGAGTTAGTATGCCTGTTGGCTTAAAGCTCTTAGCCTATTTCGAATGCTAGATCGGGTTGGTGTTCGGTTAGCAAAGGGAGAGCGGCTAAGCACCTTGCTCTTAGGACCCTTCAGTCAAGCTTCTCCAGTGAGACCTTTCTTTTAGGCAGGCGATAGCCTGATTCAAAGATTGGTTCAGAATCTTTCTTTATGTAGCTAATTAGGAGTTACCGAAGGTTGTTAAACTAACTCATTAGCTAAGGAATAGAATCAGGCCTCTACCGAGGAGGTTTTGGATATTTTTTTAGATCTCCCCAAAAAGCTAGTCCTCTGAGACAGAGGGGAGATTTCGGAGATTTTAGATCTCTCATAAAAGCTAGTCGACTGAGACAGAGGATCAAAACGGAGATCTTTCAGACAGTTGAAAAACGGTCTCTGAGGCCAAGTTGACTAAGCAAAAACGAAAGTTGATGCCCCAGAAATAAGTCGGCCCTGGCATTTCTTAGTAGTTGCTGTTGCCTATATGAATTTCTATAGTAAGCAGCTACAACCGTCGCTAGGAGTAAGCCTTAGGAGGGAGACTAAAACCCCGATATAGGACAAGTAGTGCTTTAGAGCGGGTGTTTACTTGACTTTACTTTAGAAGGCTTCTACCCGTTCCACTTTCACTCTTAGGAGAATCACTTCGCTACACTCCTTATGGCCCTTCTCTTTAATCAATGGTTGTAGCAGCTTACTATAGAAATGAACATAGGCTTTAAAGGACTAACAGCAACTACCTAACTCAAAAGAGCAAGTGCCGACTCATCCTACTGGTTAAAGCTCTTAAGGTTAGTGTTCGAGGTTTGATGGCCTTGACTTTCCAGTTGAAAATTGTAAGCGGAAAGAGGCTAATCCTAATTAGGATAGGCTGAGCTTGACTAAAAGTACGATGAAGGGTCAGAGCTGCGGGAAAGAACTCGACTAAAAGAACTCACTTTCAAGGACTAAAAGGCTGTCCCTAAAGTGGAGAGCAGTCCTACTCTAAATCTTTGCCCTTTATTGGACTCCCTCCTATAGCTAAACGGTTGTAGCAGTCCGACTCAAAAGTGGAAAAGCAACCACCTACGTCGATAGAGCGAGAGATAGGTCTCATACTGCCTCTTAAGGTTAGTTCTATGCCTCACAACAACTACCTCATAGGTGATTATCAATCCGTCTTTAGATCAGAAGTAGACGCCTCTTTCAGGGCTCTTTTTAGGCCTTTCTCGTATAAGCAAAAGGAAGTTGAGAAGCTTGTTGACTAGGCCGCAATTCTTCTTTAAATCGTCTTGGTTAATCTATGATTTCATTCATGAATCTTCCCTTTGTGGAGATAAAGAAAGATCATTCATAAAAGA